AGTTAAATTAATCCCATAAATTAAGTTGACTYRCACCCCTCAATGCAAGCTACAAAATGATTGATTCAATTTTTCAGTTAAATTAATCCCATAAATTAAGTTGACTCGCACCCCTCAATGCAAGCTACAAAATGATTGATTCAATTTTTCAGTTAAATTAATCCCATAAATTAAGTTGACTTACACCCCTCAATGCAAGCTACAAAATGATTGATTCAATTTTTCAGTTAAATTAATCCCATAAATTAAGTTGACTCGCACCCCTCAATGCAAGCTACAAAATGATTGATTCAATTTTTCAGTTAAATTAATCCCATAAATATAAAATTTTAACCTTAAAAATTAATAAAAATATAACTCTTTAAAAATCTCTATTAACAAAAAAAAAATGAAGGTTTTTAAAAAAAAAAAGTAATAATTAAGCTAAAATTTCAAATAAATTAAAATCCTAATTTAACTAACTAAAATAATAAAGAAAAAATAGTATTTTTTAATTTTTTTTTTAAAAAAAATTAAATTTTATAAAAATTATTTGTAAGCTTAAACTTTTGATAATTTAGATAAAATATAAACATAAAAACAAATTATATCCCAAAAATTCTATATTTTTATTGTTCAATTATTTGAATTTTATATAAAAATAAAACAATTTTTAGCAAATTAAATCCTTTAATCATATGAAACTTTATTTTATTATTAAAAAAAGAGGTTTTTTTTTTTTTTTTTTTTTTTTATGAGTAAATAAAAGTTATATTAATTAAAGAATAATTTAATATTTAATTAATTTATATTCTTTATTAATTTATACATGATATACTTATAAATATACTATGGTTTAATATAATATTAATAATCCTCCATTCATAAATTAATAATATGGTGAATAAGATCTAAATGATTCTCTTTCTGGGATTTTCAATTTAAGTCTTTAAACTTTGTAATAGTTTTCTATATATATAACAATCGAATTAATTCATAAGTTTAATAGTTTATAAATTATTATTATTTATATATATATAAAGTTACTAGAAACTATTAACATTATTGAAAATTTCATACTAAATATACTCTTGGGTAATATATACATTTCTATTATTTTAATTAATTAAACATTTATATTAGAAAAACCTATATACTTGAAATTTTCAAAGAAAATTTTCACGATTCATTGACTTTTACCGTTAATGTAAAAAAAATTTACAAAAAAATGCACAAAATTCTGATGCAAAAAATGTGCAAAAAATGCAAAAAATGTGCAAAAAATGCACAAAAATGCACATTTTTTTTTTCAATAAAAATATTTTTTTTAATTACTTTTTTTGGTAAATTAAAATCTTTATGTTTAACTAAAAACTTGTTTTTTAAAAAAATAATGATGTGCCTGAAAAAAGGGTAATTTTGATAGAATTAATTATGTGTAATACACCTTCATTAACCCCCTCCCCCTAAATTACACTTAATAGATTAAACTATTTCTTTTAACATCAAAAGTTAATATACATCTTATATTAAAGTGTAAAAAAGGTAAGCTAAGTTTAAGCTACTGGGTTCATACCCCATTTATAAAGGTTTCTTTCCTTTTTAATAATAAAATTATATAAACTTCTGTTCTTAAACTCAATAATAATTGGGACAATAATCTCAATTTCAGCTTATTCTTGATTTAATATATGAATCGGGCTTGAAATTAATCTCTTAAGAATTATCCCTTTAATAAAATCAAGTAAAAATATTTATCCTGCAGAAGCAGCTTTAAAATATTTTATTACCCAAGCCTTAGCCTCTACTATTATTTTATTCGCTGTAATCATATCATTAATCTCTTCAGATTATATCCCTAATAATTCTAATATTTGATTAATGATAATCCTTAATTCAGCATTACTGACAAAATTAGGAGCTGCCCCCTTTCACTCCTGATTCCCTGAAGTAATAGAAGGATTAAATTGAATAAACAGCCTTATTTTATTAACATGACAAAAATTAGCCCCAATAATTTTAGTGATATATAATTTAAGCATAAATCAATTTTTAACATTTGTAATTATCACCTCCTCTATTGTAGGGGGGATTTTAGGATTAAATCAAACAAGCCTGCGAAAAATTATAGCTTACTCTTCAATTAATCATATTGGCTGAATACTCGCAGGAATGTTAAATTCTAAATTAATTTGATTAGTATATTTTATTATTTATTTTTTTATTAGGTTAAATATTATTATTTTTTTTATAAAACTAAACTTATTCAACCTAAACCAACTTTTTAATGCATTAAATACAAATAAATTAGTTAAATTGTTTTTTATTTTAAATTTCCTATCTTTAGGGGGTTTGCCCCCCTTTTTGGGATTCCTCCCAAAATGAATTGTGATTAATAATTTAATTTTAAACCAAATATATGCTTTAAGTTTAATTTTAATTATTACAACATTAATCACCTTATATTTTTATATCCGGCTAACGTTTTCTTCTTTAACTATTTTAATAACTGAAAATCTAATTAAATCAACAAAATTTAACAATTTTATTTTTTTATTTTTAAATGCATTCACTCTACTTAGCTTATGCCTTTGTACTAGGATTTTAAATATCTTATAAGGATTTAAGTTAAGTTAAACTATCAACCTTCAAAGTTGATTATAGATTTTATCTAAGCCTTAAAAATTATTTACCTTTAAATTTGCAATTTAATATCATACTTGAATATAAGGCTTGGTAAAAGAATAAAATATTCGTAAATAAATTTACAGTTTATCGCCTGAACTCAGCCATTTTACCGAATAAATGGTTGTTTTCAACAAATCATAAAGATATTGGAACATTATATTTTATTTTTGGAATCTGAGCAGGTATAGTTGGTACTTCCCTTAGAGTACTAGTACGAACAGAATTAGGAAGACCCGGGACTTTGATTGGAAATGATCAAATTTATAATGTAATTGTAACTGCTCATGCATTTATCATAATTTTTTTTATAGTGATACCAATTATAATTGGAGGCTTTGGAAACTGATTAGTACCCTTAATAATTGGTGCCCCAGATATGGCCTTTCCCCGAATAAATAACATAAGTTTCTGATTATTACCCCCCTCTTTATTCCTTCTGATTATAAGAAGAATTGTAGAAAGAGGTGCAGGAACTGGATGAACAGTTTACCCCCCTCTTTCATCTAATATTGCACATGGAGGATCTTCAGTAGATTTAGCTATTTTTAGTTTACATTTAGCAGGTATTTCCTCAATTTTAGGAGCTATTAATTTTATTACTACGGTAATCAATATACGGCCTAAAGGTATAACTTTAGATCGAATACCTTTATTTGTTTGGGCTGTTGTAATTACGGCAATCCTTTTACTTTTATCTTTACCAGTTTTAGCAGGGGCAATTACTATATTATTAACTGATCGAAATTTGAATACCTCTTTTTTTGATCCTGCAGGAGGAGGAGATCCAATTTTATACCAACATTTATTTTGATTTTTTGGGCACCCTGAAGTTTACATTTTAATTCTTCCAGGCTTTGGTTTAATTTCTCATATTGTAAGACAAGAAAGTAGAAAAAAAGAAGCTTTTGGGACTTTAGGCATAATTTATGCTATAATAGCAATCGGTTTATTAGGGTTTATTGTTTGAGCCCATCATATATTTACAGTAGGTATAGATGTAGATACTCGAGCTTATTTTACCTCAGCTACTATAATTATTGCAGTTCCTACTGGAATTAAAGTTTTTAGATGATTAGCCACTTTTCACGGATCAAGAATTAATTATAGGCCTGCAACTTTATGAACACTTGGATTTATTTTTTTATTCACAGTCGGAGGATTAACAGGAGTAGTTTTAGCTAACTCTTCAATTGATATCGTTTTACATGATACTTATTACGTTGTTGCTCACTTTCATTATGTTCTTTCTATAGGAGCAGTATTTGCAATTATAGCAGGGATTGTTCAATGATTCCCATTATTTACAGGTCTAACCTTAAATAACTTCTACTTAAAAATTCAATTTTTTATTATATTTATTGGAGTAAATTTAACATTTTTCCCGCAACATTTTTTAGGATTAATAGGAATACCACGACGATACTCAGACTATCCTGATATTTTTACTCTATGAAATATTGTTTCATCAATTGGGTCCTTAATTTCCCTTATTAGAGTAATTTTTTTATTATTTATTTTTTGAGAAGCTTTCTCTATACAACGGAAAAGAATTAGTTCATTAAGAATAAATTCTTCAATCGAATGATTACAGTTTAACCCCCCAGCAGAACATAGCTATTCCGAATTACCAATATTATCTGCTAATTTCTAATATGGCAGATTAGTGCATTGGACTTAAACCCCAAACATAAAGTTTAAACTTTTTTTAGAAATTTCAACTTGAAAAAGTTTCATATTACAAGATAGGGCATCACCTTTAATAGAACAATTATCATATTTTCATGATCATGCTTTAATAATTTTAGTAATTATTACTGTATTAGTTGGCCAATTATTATTATCATTATTTTTTAATAAATTTTTACATCGTTACTTATTAGAAGGTCAATTGATTGAGATTATTTGAACTATTTTACCAACTATTACTTTAGTTTTTATTGCCATTCCTTCTCTACGATTAATTTATATTTTAGATGAAATTAATAACCCAATAATTACTATTAAAACAATTGGACATCAATGATATTGATCTTATGAATACTCAGATTTTAAAACTATTGAATTTGACTCATATATAATCCCAATTAATGATATAAATTCATTTAATTTCCGTCTTTTAGATGTGGATAATCGAGTAATAATTCCTTTTGAATCAAATATTCGAATATTAGTTACATCTGCCGATGTAATTCACTCATGGACAATTCCTTCGTTAGGAGTAAAAATTGATGGCACTCCTGGACGATTAAATCAAACAAGATTTTCAATTAATCGATCAGGGTTATTTTATGGCCAATGTTCAGAAATCTGTGGATCTAATCACAGATTTATACCAATTGTAATTGAAAGAATTTCACCTAAATATTTTTCTAAATGAATTATTAAAATAATTGAATTATCATTAGATGGCTGAAAGTAAGCAATGGAATTTTAAATCATCTATAATATTATAACGGATATTTCTAATGAAAAATTTAGTTAATTTATAACATTAGCTTGTCAAGCTAAAATAATCACTTTGATAATTTTTAATTCCACAAATAATACCACTATATTGACTAACATTAATATTTTTTTTTTTAAGAATTTTCTTTTGTTTTAATAATTTAAATTATTTTAATTTTTTTTATAGAATTAAAATAACTGAAACTAAAATTAATAAAATAAATTTTAATTGAAAATGATAATAAATTTGTTTTCATCATTTGACCCTACTTCAAACTTTAACTTCTCATTAAATTGATTAAGAACTTTGATTGGATTAAGAATTATTCCTCCATTATTTTGATTAGTCCCTTCACGATTTAATATTTTTTGAAATAAAATTATTATAACTTTACATAAAGAATTTAAAATTTTAATAGGAAATTATAAATCACAAGGAAGAACATTAATTTTTATTTCCTTATTTTCTATTATTTTATTTAATAATTTCCTAGGCTTATTCCCTTATATTTTTACGAGAACAAGACACATAACTTTAACATTAAGATTAGCTTTACCATTATGAGTAAGATTTATAATTTATGGGTGATTAAATAATACTATTCATATATTAGCTCATTTAGTTCCTCAAGGAACTCCCCCAATCCTTATACCTTTTATAGTATGTATCGAAACTATTAGAAATGTAATTCGACCCGGGACTTTAGCTATTCGCTTATCAGCCAATATAATTGCCGGTCATTTATTAATAACTTTATTAGGTAATACAGGTCCTATAATAACAATTACTTTAGTAAATTTATTAATTATTATTCAAATTTTACTTTTAACGCTCGAATCAGCGGTTGCAATTATTCAATCTTACGTTTTTGCTATTTTAAGAACTTTATATTCTAGTGAAGTAAATTAATGTCAATACATAAAAACCACCCCTTTCATCTAGTCGATATTAGACCATGACCCTTATTAGGAGCATTAGGAGCTATAACTACAATAATAGGATTAATTAAATGATTCCATTTATATAATAATAACCTATTAATAATTGGTTTATTAATTACAATATTAATTATATACCAATGATGACGAGATATTGTTCGAGAAGGAACCTATCAAGGATTACATACTTTCATAGTTACTAAAGGTTTACGTTGAGGAATAATTTTATTTATTACATCTGAAGTATTTTTTTTTATTTCTTTTTTTTGAGGATTTTTTCATAGATCATTAACACCAAGAATTGAACTAGGGCTATTATGACCCCCTAAAGGAATCCAAACATTCAACCCAATTGAAATCCCTCTCCTTAATACTTTAATCTTATTAACGTCAGGATTAACTGTAACATGAGCCCATCATAGACTAATAGAAAATAATTTTTCTCAGGGTCTCCAAGGATTAATTTTTACAGTAATTCTAGGAATCTATTTTACAATTCTTCAAGGATATGAATATATTGAAGCCCCATTTTCTATTGCAGATTCAGTCTACGGTTCATCTTTTTTTATAGCAACAGGATTTCATGGATTACATGTAATTATTGGAACAACATTTTTATTAATTTGCACAATTCGTCAATTTTTAAATCATTTTTCTTCTATCCACCACTTCGGATTTGAAGCAGCTGCTTGATATTGACACTTTGTTGATGTAGTATGATTATTCTTATATATTTCTATCTATTGATGAGGTAGATAATTTATATAATATAAAAATTATATTTGACTTCCAATCAAAAAATCTAGATTCTAGTATAAATAATTAAAATTTTAATAAGATTAATAATAATAATTTGTTTAATTTTAATAATATTAACAATTATTTTAAACTTAATTTCTAAAAAAAGCCATTATGATCGAGAAAAAAGAAGTCCATTTGAATGTGGGTTTGATCCTAAAACTTCAGCTCGTCTTCCTTTTTCTCTCCATTTTTTTTTAATTGCAATTATTTTTTTAATTTTTGATGTTGAAATTACTTTACTTTTACCATTAATTATAACAATAAAAATTTCTAATATTATAAATTATTCAATAATTTTAATTATCTTTATTTTTATTTTATTATGAGGTTTATACCATGAATGAAACCAAGGAGCATTAAATTGAATTAATTAGGATAATAGTTAATTATAACATTTAAGTTGCATTTAAAAATTATTGAATAAATCAATTTATCTTAAATAAGAAGCAAAACATTGTATTTAGTTTCGACCTAAAAGTTTGATTTTTTATAAATCCTTATTTTTAATTGAAACCAAAAAGAGGTCTATCACTGTTAATGATAAAAATGAGTTATTCTCCAATTAAAGAAATAAGAAAATCAAGAATAAGCTTCTAACTTAATTCTTAAGCAATGAAATTTTGTTTTTATTTCTATTTATATAGTTTAAAAAAAACATTACATTTTCATTGTAAAATTAGATTTTTTCTTATAAATACTTAAAAGTCTTTGACCTCCTTAATTTCTTCAAAATTACACTCTTTATAAGCTATTTAAGTAAATATTTAATAATAAAAATATTAATCAAAAAATTAATAATAATAAATAAATTTTTAAATGATTAATTGAAAATAACTGCACTAAAGTTAATATTTTTAAATTCTTTGACATTTGTTGACCACCATAATATTCAAACCAGCCTTGATCAAAAATTTTTAAATATAACTTTCCTATATATAAAGGTAAATAATTAACCCCTAACGTAGATAAATAAGGCATATTTCATATTATACTTATAAATAATCTTGAAGTTAAAAATTTTAAAGTTAATAATTGATAAGAAAGCTTAAATTTAGCTAATTCATACCCTAATCACCCACCAATTATAATTACAAATAATGTTAATATTTTTATAAAAAAAGTTAAACAAATAAAATAAGGAGTAGAGAACAATAATCATGAAAATATTCTACCTCTAAAAATTACAAATAAAATTAAACCTCTTATTCCCTTTAGTATAATTATCCTTCTTTCCTGAATGATATGTAAAGATATAAAATTAAAATTCCCAATTATTGAATAATAAGTTAAACGAAGTCTATAAGATACAGTTAATCCAATAGAAATATAAAAAATTAAATAAATATAAATATTTAAATAATTTATAGATATAAATTCAACCACCAAATCTTTAGAATAAAACCCAGATATAAAAGGTAAGCCACATAAAGATAAATTACAAATATTTAAATAAGTACATGTTAAAGGTAAATGTTTCACTAAACCTCCTATAAAACGAATATCTTGACAATTAAATAAATTATGAATGATATTACCAGCACACATAAATAATAAAGCTTTAAATAAAGCATGAATTAATAAATGAAAAAATGCTAACTTATACTCTCCTAATGCTAAAATTGATATTATTAAACCTAATTGTCTTAAAGTTGATAAAGCAATAATTTTTTTTAAATCAAATTCAAAATTAGCTCCTAAACCTGATATAAATATTGTTATTGATGAAATAAATAATAAAATTATTATTAAATTATTACTAAATGAAAAATTAAAACGGATTAATAAATAAACCCCAGCAGTAACTAATGTAGAAGAATGGACTAAAGAAGAAACAGGGGTGGGAGCTGCTATTGCTGCAGGCAACCAGGAAGAAAAAGGAATTTGAGCCCTCTTTGTTATTGCTGCCAAAACTACTAAATACCTAATTAATTGTATAATATAATCCTCCTTTATAATTTCTAAATAAAAAATAAAGTTTCATCTACCAAAATTTAATATTCAAGCAATAGATATTAACAAAGCTACATCACCAATTCGATTACTTAAAGCAGTTAATATCCCAGCCCTAAAACTTTTTAAATTTTGATAATAAATAACTAAACAATAAGAAACTAACCCTAATCCATCTCAACCTAATAAAATAGAAATTAAATTAGGTGAAATAATTAATAATATTATAGATAAAACAAATATTACTACTAATAAAACAAATCGATCCTTATAAATATCCCCGGCCATATATTCCTCTCTATAAAAAATTACTATAGAAGAAATAAATAAAACAAATCTTATAAATAACAAAGATATTCAATCTAATAAAACAACAAAATAAATATTAGTAGAATTTAATATTATAAAATTAAATTCTAAAATATAAGTTAAATTTATAACCAATAAATATAATGAAGAACATAATAATATTAATCTTAAACATAAAAATATTATAAAATAAATATAACAAATAATCTAAAATCTTTATTTATATCTTTAGTACCACAAACTAATATTTTTATTAAACTATTTAGATTAAATTCATTGTACTAAAAATTCCAATTTTAAAAATAATAAATTTAAAGGTAATCAATGTAAAAGTATTAATAAATATTCACGAATTAGCCCCCTATTAAATATATATAAACCTGAATAATACTGGCCATGTTGAGTATATGAATATAAAAATAATGAATAAACAGCTCTGAAAAATGATATTAAAGATAAAAATAATATACTAAATAAACTAAAAGATAAAATTCTATTAATTAATATAATTTCTCTTATTAAATTTAATGAAGGAGGAGCGGCTATATTAGAAGAAACTAAAAGAAATCAAATTAATCTTAAATTAGGTATAATATTTAATAAACCCTTATTTAAATATAAACTTCGACTATGAATTCGTTCATAAGAAATATTAGCTAAACAAAATAGACCCGAAGAACATAAACCATGAGCCAATATTATTAATAAAGCCCCCCATAATCCTCAATAATTTAAAGTTATAATACCTGCTAAAACTAAACTTATATGAGAAATAGAAGAATAAGCAATTAAAGATTTTATATCACTTTGACGAATACAAATTAAAGAAACAATAAAACCTCCTAATAAACAAATTACCATAAAAAAAATATTTAAATTTATTAAAAACTGTTTAAAAATAAGCATAAAACGTAAAAGTCCATATCCTCCTAATTTTAATATAATACCTGCTAAAATTATTGAACCAGAAATAGGTGCCTCTACATGCGCTTTAGGGAGTCATAAATGTAAAAAAAATATCGGGATCTTAACAAAAAAAACCAAATTAACACATAAAAATATAAAAAAAGAAGCTAATTCTAAATTTATACAAATAAATATAGTTAAATAATATTTTTCTCTTAAATAAAAAATTATAATTATTATAGGTAATGATATTAATAAAGTATAAAATAACAAATAAATCCCAGCCTCTAAACGCTCAGGTTGATACCCCCATCCTATAATTAAAATTAAAGTAGGAATTAATCTAATTTCAAAAAATAAATAAAAAATAAATAAATTTAATGAAGAAAATGTTAAATAAAGACTTAATAGTAAAATAACCAAAATTATTAAAAATAAATTATGATACTCATTATTAAAATACAATTTAACTCTAGCTAAAATTATTAAACTACAAATTCAAAACCTTAATAAAATTAAGCTATAAGATAATATATCTAATCCTAAAAAATAAGAAATATTAAAAACTTGAAAAAAACCTCTATAATTAAAAATAAATCTAAAAGATAAGATAAAAAAAAACCATTGTATTAATCAAAAATTTTTAAAACTCAAAGGAATCAATATTAATAACCCTAATAAATATATTATCATAAAAAAGAAAAAGTTGTAATATAATCATTACCATGAACACGAACTATTAAAATTAATATAGATAACCCTAAAGCACCTTCACATACTCTTATTGTTAAATAAATCATAGAAAAAAAATATTCGTAAGTTATATTTCTTAAATATAAAAATAATCTAAAATATAAAGAAATAACAATAAATTCTAAACTTAATAATATTATTAATAAATGTTTTCGATTTAAAACAAATATTAACCCCCCAGAAAAAAATATTACTATTAATAAATATATTAACATTAAAGTTTTAATAATTTAAATAAAATATTGGTCTTGTAAACCAAAAATAAGATTTCTTTTAAAACTTCAGATATAAATAACATTTATCATTAATCTCCAAAATTAATATTTTACTTAAACTAATATCTGATATAATTTTATTTTTTCCTATATTATTTATATTATCCTTAATATTTATTTTTATAAGACACCCTTTAACCTGCGGCTTAATACTTTTACTACAAACACTTATAATTGCCTTAATCAGTAGACTTATAAGTTTAAATTACTGATATTCCTATATCTTATTTTTAATTATAATTGGAGGTATATTAATTTTATTTATTTACATAACAAGAATTGCCTCTAACGAAAAATTTAAATTTAATTTTAAATTATTATTAATCACTATATTAACAATAATTTTATTATTTATTTTAATATTTCTAGACCATTATTACATAAATATTATAGTACAAACAATTGAAACAAAATCATTTTATTTAAATAAAAATCTTAATTTATCTATAATAAAATATTTCAATTTTCCAAACTATTTGATTATAATTATAATAATTATTTATTTATTTATTACTCTAATTGCTACTGTAAAAATTACAAACTTTTTATATGGACCTCTACGACAAATATTTTAATGAAAATACCCATACGAAAAAAAAACCCATTATTAAAAATTATTAATAATTCATTAATTACATTCCCAACTCCATCAAATATTTCATATATATGAAATTTTGGATCTTTACTAGGTATTTGTTTAATAATTCAAATTTTTACAGGTCTATTTTTAGCAATACATTACTGTCCTAATATTGAATTAGCCTTCAACAGGGTGGCTCATATTTGTCGTGATGTTAATTATGGCTGATTATTACGAACCTTACATGCAAACGGAGCTTCTTTTTTTTTCATTTGTTTATATATTCATATTGGCCGAGGAATTTATTATAGATCCTATAATATAATAGAAACCTGAATAATTGGTGTAACAATTTTTTTTTTAACAATAGCAACCGCCTTTTTAGGGTATGTCTTACCTTGAGGTCAAATATCTTTTTGAGGTGCTACTGTTATTACCAATCTAATATCTGCAATTCCTTATTTAGGAAATATATTAGTACAATGAATTTGAGGTGGATTTGCAGTTGATAATGCAACTCTAACACGTTTTTTTACATTTCATTTTATTTTACCATTTATTATCTTTGCTTTTATAATTATTCACTTATTATACTTACATCAAACAGGATCTAGAAATCCTATTGGTACCAATAGTAATATTGATAAAATTCCTTTTCATCCTTATTTTATCTTTAAAGATATTCTAGGGGCTTTAATTATAATTTTTTTATTAATCTTTTTAACTTTAAGAAACCCTTATTTACTCGGAGATCCTGATAATTTTACCCCTGCTAACCCACTAGTAACACCAATTCACATTCAACCAGAATGATATTTTTTATTTGCTTATGCTATTCTGCGTTCAATTCCTAATAAATTAGGAGGAGTAATTGCGTTAGTTATATCAATTGCTATTTTATATGTACTTCCATTTATCAATAATAAAAAATTCTTAAGGTCTCAATTTTATCCATTAAATAAATTTTTATTTTGAACATTAGTATCTATTATTATTTTATTAACATGAATCGGAGCTCGACCAGTTGAAGACCCTTATATTTTAACAGGTCAAATTCTTACAATGATTTATTTCCTTTATTATTTAATTAACCCTATCACTTCATATTTTTGAGATTTAATTATTTTTAAATAGTTAATGAACTTGTATAAGTTTATATTTTGAAAATATAAAAAAGAGATTAAAATTCTCTATTAACTTATACTAAAAATAATTAACTAAATTATAAGAATAAAAAAAAATATTCTTATTCTACAAAAAAAAATTAAATAATTTAATGAAACAGGTAAATAACCTTTTCAAGCTAAATATATTAATTTATCATAACGATATCGAGGTAAGGTTCCTCGAACCCAAAGCCAAAAAAAAGATAAAAAAGATAATTTTAAAAAAAATATATAACTTATTAAATTTGCCCCTATAAATAAAAAAACACATATTATTCTTATAAACAAAATATTTCCATATTCTGCTAAAAAAATTATTGCAAATCCACCTCTTCTATATTCAACATTAAACCCAGAAACTAACTCTGATTCCCCTTCAGCAAAATCAAAAGGAGTTCGATTAGTCTCAGCTAATCTTGAAACTAATCATATAAAACATAATGGTAACAATAAATATATAAATCAAATAAATTCTTGATATTTAATTAAATCAATTAAATTTACACTTAAAATTAAAAATAAAAATGATATTAAAATTAAAGCTAATCTTACTTCATACGAAATTGTTTGAGCAACTGAACGAAGACTTCCTAATAATGAATAATTAGAATTTGAAGATCACCCAGCCAATATAATTGTATAAACTCTCAATCTTGAAACAGCTAAAAAAAATAAAATCGTTAAATTAAATCTAATATTAATTCTAATAAATGGTATACATATTCATATAAATAAAGATAATAATAAATTAAAAATAGGTGATAAATAATATAAATTAAAATTTGCTATAAAAGGATAAGTTTGCTCTTTACTAAACAATTTAATAGCATCCCTAAAAGGTTGAATTAAACCAATAAACCCAACTTTATTTGGTCCTTTACGAATTTGAATATAGCCTAAAACTTTACGCTCTAATAATGTTAAAAAAGCAATCCTAATTAATACACAAATAATTAAAATTAAACTTGAAATTATAATTATCAAAAAATCTTTCAATATCAAGTATTACTTGTAATATAAATTACATTTAAAGATTCTAAATCTATTGCACTAATCTGCCAAAATAATTAATTTTATTCAAAATACAAAAATTATTTTTTTCATTTGGTCCTTTCGTACTAAAATGTTAAATTTAATTAAAGATAGAAACCAACCTGGCTTAAACCGGTTTAAACTCAGATCATGTAAAATTTTAAAAGTCGAACAGACTTAATTAATTAGCTTCTGCACCAATTATAAATTTTAATCCAACATCGAGGTCGCAATCTTTATTATCGATTTGAACTCTTTAATAAAATTACGCTGTTATCCCTAAGGTAATTTTATCTTATAATCAAAATACTTGGATCAACTATTTATTAATTAATATAAAAATATAAAAAAAGTTTATTAAATTTTTTAATCACCCCAATTAAATAATTTTTAAATATAAAAAAATTAATACTAAATCTTTTATAAAAAAAATTATAAAACTCTATAGGGTCTTCTCGTCTTTTAATATTATTTAAGCTTTTGAACTTAAAAATAAAATTTTATAAAAATTAAATAGAGACAGTCTTTTTTTCATTCAACCCTTCATTCCAGCTTTCAATTAAAAAACTAATGATTATGCTACCTTAGCACGGTCAAAATACCGCGGCCATTCAATATATTCAGAGGGCAGACCAGACTTTAAATTTAACACAAAAAGACATGTTTTTAATAAACAGGTGAAAAAATATTTGCCGAATTCCTTTATTTAACCTGATAAATAAATTTTAAACCTACAAATTTATATACTAATTTTATCATTATTTCTAAATTTTTTACATTCAAATTTATATTTTAATAAAAAACTTATAGTAAATAAAAATTATATAATTTTAATTATAAATTATAACATACTTTAAAATATGAAAATTTTTAATCCTAATTTTATAATCCAATTATTAATGTACTAATAAAAATTTATTTTTAAGCTCATCCCTAAAAATATTAACTATTAATAATATAAAAATATTAAAATATATGTATATTAATTAATAAATAAATTAAATTTTTTTCTTAAAAAACTAGATATATTTAAAAACGAATAACATTTCATTACAAAAAAAATATTTAAAATTATTTATTCTACAATAAAAATTTTAATTTTTTAGCTCTTTTAAATTCGAAAAAATTAAATTCATAAATATTATTTAATAAACCCTGATACACAAGGTACAAAAAATTAATTTTTCTTTTTTTAATAATAAAATTTTCTTTCACAATACAATCTACTATAATTAAATAAATTTTTTCTTTTTTAATAATAAAATAAATTTTACTTAAATTAAAAATTTATAACTTAAAAAAATAATAAAATTCTTATTTCAAATTAAATTGAATTTCACAATTAACTTTTTAATGTAACTAAAATACTTTATAATCAAGCTCTAATTTGTATTCTAGATTCACTTTCCAGTAAATCTACTTTGTTACGACTTATTTCATATTAAATGAAAGCGACGGGCGATATGTACATATTTTAGAGCTAAAATCATTTTAATTAATTTATTAAAATTACTATCAAATCCAAATTTAAATTTTTAATAATAAAAATTATCCAAAAATATTTTTATTGTAACCCATTACTTCTTATATATAAATTGCACCTTGATCTGATAAATTTTATAATATTAAATTCTAAATATTTATAATTTTAATAAAATATTTAATTACGATGATATACAAACTAATAATATAAGTAAATTAAATCGTGGATTATCATTTACAGAACAGGTTCCTCTGAAAAGACTAAAATACCGCCAAAATTTTTAATTTTCAAGAACATAACTATTACTAATTCAATATTTTTAATTACATTTAAAATAATAGGGTATCTAATCCTAGTTTATAATTTAAATTTTTAAACTTCATTAACAAACTTAAATTTTTAAATAAAATTTAAAATTTCACTTATTAAATTCTATATTAAAATTACTATTTACAATTAATTTTTATTAATAAAATTAAATTATATTATTTGTATAACCGCAACTGCTGGCACAAATTTTGTTAATAATACTTATTATTTCTAAATCTAAATTTCTTTAATATATAATTTTAATCACTGTAAAATTCTTCTATAAAATAATTCACATATAATAAAAAATAATACCTAATTTTTAAGTTAAAATAAAACTTTTAAAAAGTAAGCAATTAAATAAACATAAAATAAACTTCCTGCCCGTCAAAATTTTTCCCACTGACCAAAATTAAAAACAAATTAATTCTAAAATTTATTTTTTAAATTTTAACCTAATATTTTAATTTAAAATTATATGACAAAATAAAATTTTTCATATATGAGAACCAAATTTAACCTTTATAAAATTATCCTTTTAACTTATAAATTAATCCATAAATTAAGTTGACTCGCACCCCTCAATGCAAGCTACAAAATGATTGATTCAATTTTTC